TCGGAAACAAAATTAAAGAGATATTGTTTATTTTCTTTTTTTTATTCGAGATATCTTTTTCGAGTCGTTTATTTGAATTTTATAAAAATGGAATTGCTGATAAAAGTTGTATCTATCTATATAATACAATACAAAATAGAATCAAAAACGAATCTCTATAAGCTATCTAATAATTTATATAAGAAATTTATATAAATAAAGTAAAGAAGGGCTTTTTTTAAACATTATTTTTTTTTGTGTAATGTAACATAGTAATTGTCTTTTTTTCAATTAGGAGAGATGGCTGAGTGGATTAAAGCGTCGGATTGCTAATCCGTTGTACGAGTTATTCGTACCGAGGGTTCGAATCCCTCTCTTTCCGTTTCCGTCAATGGCTTGGTATCTTTCAAATTTGAATTTAGTGAACCTTTTTGTTTTGTTTTTTTTTAATAGATATAGTTAAAGATATAGTTCTAGTTAAAGATGTGGAATAGAAAAAAATCCTAAGAGCATTAGAGCATTTCTAAGAATCGAATAAAGCAAGGAAACCCTTCTTTTTTATTCTTCACGTCCAGGATTACGTCCTGGATCATTAGATAGGAATCCGAAGATGAAGAGAGAAACAAAGAATATCACTACGGTGTAAACAAAGAGTTTGAGAGTAAGCATTACACAATCTCCAAATCTGTTTTTCTGGGAAAAAGAAAGTAGATTCTCTATTTTTATACTATGAACTATGGATCCTAATTTGACACCAAGAAATGAAACGGTTTTAGAATTTCTCGAAATAGAAAAGAGTTTTCAGAAATTCACACAATTCGAATTCGATATTGTGGTGGACTCGATATAGGGTGTTTCAGTGAAAAAAAAAAAAGTAAGAATCGGGAAATCGCGGGATCCAAATTTATCGTGGCTACTTAAGAATTTCACCGTTTGAATTGAGGGTTCATTCGTATTGTAAGACTCATCTGATCTTATCAATTGGTAAAATTTTTTTTTCTCGAACTCGAATAAATTCTGAATTTTTCTAGGATAGTATTAAAGATCTCATCGAAAACTTACAGCAGCTTGCCAAACAAAGGCTAAGAGAAAAAAGAAAAGAGGTATTACTGGCATAACATCTATAATTGGATTCAAAAAAGCGTAGGCCTCGGGCAATTTGGCGAATAAAAAACTACTGGAATAAAGGGCAGAATTAAAACAGATATAAACCAAACTAAAGATATTAAGCATAACAAACATTTTTTTTCTTGGAGATAGTTGTATTTTGATTGAGTTATTAATATGTTATTGATAGAAGGTAAAAATGAAGAAAAGGAAGTCAGGTAGACAAAAAAAGACTTCTTTGAACCGAACCAATCAAAACAAAAATCCTTCTATTCTCACAAGAGAATAGAAGAAATTATACTTTCATACAATATCTTAATTGAATTATATATAATGATCAATAAATTGAGTTTAATTCGACAGCTACACGTGTCAAAACCCTAATACTAAAATAAAACAAGAATCTAATTTATTCCGTAGGAATTTGCACTGGAATTGACGAACAACCAATATCAATATTAGTGTTTATTAGTATTGAATAGAAATTGAAATGGGGCGTGGCCAAGTGGTAAGGCAACGGGTTTTGGTCCCGCTATTCGGAGGTTCGAATCCTTCCGTCCCAGAGTGGACTTTAATAAGAATCAAAATTCTCTTTTTGTTTTTGAGCAACGTTTTATTTACTATTTAAGAGTCTAATTTTTGTTTTGATAAAATTTACTTCTTGCTTCTAATTTAAAAAAATTTTCTCTGAATTTGATCTTTTTTCACAAATTGAATTGAGTTCGACTAATACGAAAACATAACAGAATCCATTTTTGATCCAGGTAAGATGGGAACCTAGATCCCAAGAGGTTGAAGTCAAAAAAAGTCTGATGAGCCTTTTAGTTTATGCCTCCCCCTTTTACTTTCGTATTTAAGTTTGTTGCTTAGAAAAGTCTTACGTGCCATATCTAGTTGATTTTTCAAGGATACATTCTAAATCGAAATGCGAAAGCCTCTATATTCCCTATATATTCCCTATCTTTTTTAATAAGACAGCCCAATTATTCTCCTTTTATTTCTGAATTCTAAACAAGAGGGTATTCTTGTTACTGATTGAATTCAATCAATGGGATTAAGTCTCTTAAGACTAGTTAATGACTTAATCTAGATCTTTTTGGCTTTGTATTTTAGACAAAATAGTCTAGCATCCCAGAAAAAAGGATCCTCTTTTATTTATGATTCATCATCCCCCGGAATGAATTGAGAGTGAGAGTAGATAAGAGTTAGTGAGCGATGGAAGATATCAATTTGAATATCTATGTCTGTCCCAATTTCATTACAAAATAATCAAGTTCTATATTTAATGGTTAATAGATTTTCTTTAACCCTCATTTTTAGGTATTTGGTATTTGTCTCTTTGGTATTTTTCTCTAATGAATAATTTAAATCTATGTAATAACAATTGAGACGGGGATGATTCATACATCTTATTTACTTTATTTTCATTTAATATTTTAGGGAAAGATTAGTCAACCTTAAGTTCAAGCAAAAGAAACTACGCATAAATTGAGGAAATCTTTATATGCATGGATTGCTATCTTTCTATTTCATTGATAGCGTTCTTTCGCTTTTTTGGAAAAGGATTTGTGAGCCCTTACCTTACTCTTAAATATTTAACATCGAATATCAATAATTTCTTCCAATGAAAATTGTTCAGTCTAATCTGATAGATACCGAAATCCTCGATATGGATTTATCTCTCTTATGATGATCAAATATAATCCTTAGTAAAACTGTATTTAAATTGTGATGTCGGGGTAGGAAATTTTTTTAAATAATTTGAATGTTTTTTACGGGTCCTTGGGACTCGAAGACGTGTAAGATTGTTGAATCTATTCTATCGAATCATTTATTGTTGAATCTATTCTATCGAATCATTTAAAGATACAACGCGGATTCCTATTTTATTTTATTCGTGTTATTTTTGATTTATAAATCAAAAAATTATTGCACTCATACAATAAAATAGAGGTTTAAATTGAATTCTTACTGATCCTTTTTCTTACTAACTGAGGCTTAAATTACTTATTCATTTCATATAGAAGTCAAAAGTACTGTGTATTGACTGAAGCAATGACTATTCATGATTCCATAATTGAATCAATTACATACTGGTTCGAAACTAGAGAAATGTTATGGTAAAACTTCGTTTGAAACGATGTGGTAGAAAGCAACGTGCGACTTGAAGGACATGATCAGCTGTGGATTTTTTTTCCATCCACCATTTTCTATTTTATATTATCTAGGAATGAATGGGCTCTTGGCTCGACATCCTTTGTTCGGTTCTACTACAACCCTCCTTTTTTGTTGGGTTGTAATGTAAATAGTACATGATGGAGCTCGAGTAGAAAGTATTTATTCATTTCTCAGGGGCAAGGGTCTAGGGTTAATACCAATTAATACGTTGGAACAAACTTCGTAAGTATATTTTTGACATCGAAATAGAAAGGATCCGATTCGAACAATTTTTCAATGCAAAAGGAAAATCTTTTTGAATTGGTAAAACTCTTTCGATCAAAAGTGTATCATGCAGGAATCAATTGTTCGTATGATTCTTTCATAGAAAGAAATCACAAAAAGGGGTTTGTTGCTGCCATTTTTTAAAACGATTAAAGATCACCGAAGTAATGTCTAAACCCAATGATTCAAGGCAAAGATAAAGGATCCTGGAACAAGGAAATACCGTTTTCAATTGTCTCAATAATTAGATCAGAATCGAGACTCCAAAAATGGATTCGAAAGGAGACAAACAACAAAGGGGTTCAAGACCGCTCAAAAAATGAAATAAATACCTAAGGCTGTTCTTTTAGGCTATTTGAAAGTTATCCAACTTGAGTTATGAGAGTACGAATGCTCTTTTTTTTCTTCTTTTTCGAAAAAGAAGAAAAAAAGAAGGACTTAAATCTCTGGAAATTGATTTGATGATTTTATATATCTAGATGATTTTATATATCTATTTGATATTCTAATTCGATACATAAGAATTTCGAATCATTTTTTCGCGAGCCGTATGAGGAGAAAACCTCTTATACGTTTCTAGGGGGGGTATTATTTATATCTATCCCAATGAGTCGTTTATCGAATCGTTGCAATTGATGTTCGATCCCGAAGAGAAGGAAGAGATCTTCAGAAAGTGGGTTTTTATGATCCGATAAATAATCAAACTCATTTAAACGTTCCTGCTATTCTATATTTCCTTGACAAGGGCGCTCAACCTACAGGAACTGTTCATGATATTTCAAAGAAGGCGGGGGTTTTTACGCAGCTTAGTCTTAATCAAACGAAATTCTATTAAGCAATAGAACCAAAAAAGAGGGTGTAGATGACTCCTATATAGTTTTCTATAATTTTTTCTTTACTCTTCCCCTCTTTTTTGGTTCTCTATTCATACCTATTTATTATTCCTAGTTAATGTTGCTACTATAGAACATGATGTTCTATACGTATAAGTACAAAAATCTATTTTATTGCTAGAATTTTATTGATATAAGATGCATATAAAAAAGATCAAGTGAGAATTGATAATTGGATCTAGAAATATAAAAAATTTACAGTACTTGCAACTGGGGGATTTTTCATTGGAAATCTATTAACAAAACAAGGGATTAAGCTTGTGTATTTTATTTATATTGCTTGATTGAATAAGCCCAAGGTTTCTTCCTATTTTTTTTTTCATTAATTTATTTTTTTATCTACACCTCTTTTTGATCCATTTGTATATGTAGTGCACATTCAGTACAAGTTCTTTTGCTTTTAGATTTATTTCAAGTATTTCTAAATTCTTTCTATTTATCTAATTATTTATCTATTCAATTTTATATATTTATATTTAATATATTTAATTTCATTTTAATTTGGATTCTCATTACTCATTATTTGAATTTTCATTAAATTAACTCTTTTTGTTTTCGCCATTGCCATTGTATTTTTGA